GCCGAGTGGTTGAAGGCGTAGCATTGGAACTGCTATGTAGGCTTTTGCTTACCGAGGGTTCGAATCCCTCTCTTTCCTTTCCGTACCTTCACCTAATTCATCGATCTTACTAACCACAATAGATCAAATAGCAATGGATACGACTATTCCAACAGTTAGACCTTTCTTTGATATGGATTCTCTATTCCTAATGGCTGTGGTACAGAAAATACTGTGTAAAGAAAAGAGTAGAGTAGACAAGGAATGAAAATCTCCCTCTCGGTCTATGATACCTAAATGGAAGAAAAATCCGGATCAAACCCTTATTTATCTTAACCTTAGGTTAATTTACTTCGCCGAAAGGGAGCAAAATGGGTCGAACCCTTATTCTTCCTTATTCTTATTAGTGTTGATTTTATTTTTGTTAGGTTTAAGTCTGACGAGAATAATATTCTACAACTAGCAATTCATTTATTTTCAAACCGACCCATTTACTATCTATTATTTGATTGACTAATCCTTTATATTGGAATGGTTGAAGAGTCAAATGGTTTGGCAATTCCTCATGGGGGGATGAATCGAGAGAATTTTGAATTAGAACTTTAGATTTTTGTTCATCCCTCGCCGCAATAGTATCTCGGGGTTTGCAGCGATAACTTGGTATATCTACTATACGACCATTGACTAAAATATGTCTATGGTTAACTAATTGGCGAGCTCCCGGAATAGTCGGAGCCATACCCAAGCGAAAAAGAATGTTATCAAGGCGCATTTCAAGTAATTGTAGTAAAACCTGACCTGTTGACCCTTTTGCCTTTCCGGCGATACGAACGTATTTAAGTAATTGTCGTTCTGTAAGACCATAATGAAAACGCAATTTTTGCTTTTCTTCTAGGCGAATTCGATATTGGGATTTTTTCCCGGAACGCGATTGGTTTCTAAGATCACTTCCAGCTCTGGGCCTTTTATTAGTTAGCCCTGGTAAAGCCCCCAGGCGGCGTATTTTTTTGAAACGAGGACCTCGGTAACGCGACATAAAGACTCCTTCTTCTTATTTATATTTAATTATTAATTCTTATTGATGAAATTTCATTCTACAGAATAAACCTAAACTAAAAATGAACTAAATTCTAAATAAAGCGAAATTTACTTAGTTATTCTATTAAAGAATAATGAGATGAGTTGGATAAATATCCAGATCTTTATATTCTATATATAGAAAAAGAAAAGGATTCTTTTCGTTAGATAGTTGGAAATTCCTATCACATAATAAATCAAGGGCTTTCGCCAAAAGAGGAAAACATTTTTTTTTCAATATTCTTTGATTTCAAAGATGCATTATCAATCATGTAAAACATAGAATAAAATAAATAGAGAAAAGCCGACTATCGGAATCGAACCGATGACCATCGCATTACAAATGCGATGCTCTAACCTCTGAGCTAAGCAGGCTCACATAACATAAATTCGACATGTATAAGAATTCAATAAACTCTTAGAATCTTTGCTATTCACTATTATACTATTTTAATTCTTAGCTATTCATATTCGCTATTCATAATGAATATTAATATATTAAAGAATAGAATATAGAATTTCAAATAACTGTTAAATATTATAGAAGATAACGATTAATCTAGCGATATAGAATTTCCATTTTTCTTTTTTATCACAATTAAATATTCTTTTTTTTAATATGAAAAGAATCGACCGTTCAAGTATTCGAAATTTCATGGGTAAATGAGTGGAAGAGAGGCAGATGTATAGCGTATGTATCCACCTATATTGAATTGCCGATACAGAAATGATAAAATCGTTTTTGATTGGACCGAATATAAGCCTCCTATAGATATAGAAGATGAAAGAAGATAGACAAGAAATCAAAGACAAAGAGGAGAAAACACTTTTTCGAGACAGTAATCGGCATCTATCTAATGAATTCAACGGTTCCGGTATAAATGAAAGAAAAAGGGGAACGAGATCACAATGAGATTTTCATCTCAAAAAGGGGGATATGGCGAAATCGGTAGACGCTACGGACTTAATTGGATTGAGCCTTGGTATGGAAACTTACTAAGTGATAACTTTCAAATTCAGAGAAACCCTGGAATTAATAAAAATGGGCAATCCTGAGCCAAATCACGTTTTCCGAAAACAAACAAAGGTTCAGAAAGCGAAAATCAAAAAGGATAGGTGCAGAGACTCGATGGAAGCTGTTCTAACGAATGGAGTTGATTGTCTTACGTTAGTAGAGGAATCCTTCTATCGAAACTTCAGAAAAGATGAAGGATAAACCTGTATACATACTAGAGAAGAATTGTTGTCAATTGATTCCATATTGAAGAAAGAATCGAATATTCATTGATCAAACCATTCACTCCATAATCTGATAGATCTTTTGAAGAACTGATTAATCGGACGAGAATAAAGATAGAGTCCCGTTCTACATGTCAATACTGGCAACAATGAAATTTATAGTAAGAGGAAAATCCGTCGATTTCAAAAATCGTGAGGGTTCAAG